ATGTAGACATCCCTTGATTGTGCGGTTAGTGACAGTTGGCGTTTTCCCGTGTTTTTTGCTAGGAAGCCCATTTCTGCCTATAACGACCCTCGATTTTGATCAAAAATGCTACCTTCTCTCGGTAGGGGAGACGGAATTTGATTCAAAAGAAAAAGGACTTATAGAGTGAAAATGGGTTTGTAAGCTTTTGCAGGTAGGGGGAGATGAACCTTCAAACAATGGCCTACTGGTTTCGGGGGTTATAGCTGCTGAATACACCGTTCCCCGGGAACTCATTCTCTATCTTTCAGCTCCCGCTTCAGTTGACTCAGCTGCTTCTTCTCCGGCTGAGCCCCACTCCGGCTGCTCCTCTTGTTGTTCCTTTAGCTGCCTAGTCCGTCTTCCTCGATCTCAGGCTTGGCAAAGGCTTTCGACGGATCTCCTTCTACATAGTAAGCAACAGGTCATATTCGTACCTTAGTAAAAATGGCTTTTTAAGCTTTTCCAGCGGAAATAGCTCGAGTGATAACGATAGGGGGAGAATCAAAAGTGTTTTAAGTCGCTCCGTTTGGAAGAAGATAAAGTCGTTTACTATTAACGGTATTCAATCAAGTCTAGCTAACCGCTTAACCCACTTGGGTCAATATGTTTCACTCCTGGTTGACCCCGGCACTTAGGCTTTGGAAAGCCCTTCTTTCGGACATTGTGACCATTCCCTGAACTATCTGATGGGAAGCCTAACGACGTAGCATGAAGTTCTTATTCTTATTTCCGAATTCTCATTTACTATGAAAATAGATACTCGACTGGCAATTCGTTTACTCGGCTTAAATGCGCTTATTTTCTCTGTTTTGAATGAGGTTATACCGGTATAACTGTCATTCTCTACTCCCGTTAACAATTAGTTGCGGGCGGAAAGTAGACATCCCCTATTGACATATTAGTGAGGTTGTAATCCATAACCTAGGTAATCCAGTAACCTAAAAGACCGTTTGACATAGTTTATCTTGTAATAGAGTTGTTCATAGAAAGGGTTCCACTTGGCATGGGGCTACTAGCAACTAATTGACTAGTTATACTAGGGGTACTACGGACAGTCGACTTACCTTTGACATAGTTTAGTGAGAGATGTCAATCTTGTTATTTCTTTTACATTGAAGAAGCTGAAAGATGCCTATCAATCATATGTCAATCATAGTTGGTTATGGATTAGCCCGTACAACCGTTCATAGGCTGTGTCAATCAGTGACGCTCATAGATAGTTGGTTAGTTAACAATGACTTGGTTATGTGGAATCCTTTCTATCACTAAGATGTGTGCTTACAGATAGTGAATGGTGTGCCACATGAAAGGTATTCATTTACCTCAGTTGAATTCATGCTTTCTATCAATCCCTATGTCTATCATAGATAGTTGGTTATGGATTACACGGGACTAATATGTCAATCCCTAACGACTAATTGACTTGCATTCACTACTAGTTAATTCCCTCGCTATGTAAATAATAAGGGGGGGTTGTACAACTGACAGAAGATAGAATAAGATAGTGGTACTCAAGGTTATCTTGATTCTCAATTGACATGAGGACAACCACGAGCCCTCAGATTTATAAGTTGACATGTACGCGCCCTCTGAAGTCTGCGTCTCCCCCTGATTCTCGAAATCATGGGAGATCTGAGAGCTTGATCAAACCAATGCCCTTCACATGCTTCTCAAATGCAAGAGATTTGGTAAACAAATCTGCGACATTGTCCTCGGATCATTCACTTGAATCTTGAGGAGTGTCTCTTGTTGCTGATTGTAAAAGAATTTCGGCGGTGTTGTCGCCCTTGCTTCATTTGTTCAATGCAAGCCCTCATAAATGCGCGTAGGTACATCTGTGGGGAATTTCGAATATGCGTAATTATGGACCTCAAACATACACATTCACGAACACTCTCGCGAGGAGCTATAATCTCTGCATGATTCGAAGAAGTAGCGACAAGGGTCTGCTTAGTAGACCTCCAAGATATTGCCCATAGTAAAGACATAACCTGTCTGGGAACGACCTTTATGCGGGTCAGAGAGATAACCGGCATCAGCAAAACCTACCAAAACGGTACAAGGGTTTAAGGCACCTTAATCACTCTATAGGTCATAGCAAGGAAGTTCTGAAACAACGGTTTTAAAGCATCTCAATGTGTCTTACAAACGAATGTTACGCAAAGATATTTCCGCCAATAGGTTCTAGCGCTTTTACGAGAAGGCACTGAAAGAATGGGAAAGCCGATCTCTTAACACGTGAGCGCCGTGATGCGGATTCAGTGCATACAGAATCATCTCCTGCTAAATCAAGCGATGCTGATTCTACTCGCGGTTGAAAGAACGGAAGTTTTCCTCAAGTATTATTCAATCTATCACAGATAGCTCTCTCCTGCAGGAAAGATTGGGTATAGCGCCTTTGCTTCGCTCTTTCTTGCAGGCGGAAATAATCTTGTCATTTCGGTCGTGCATTTGACTTATTTATGACACTGAATTGCATAGAAAGAAGAAGATATGGCTCTCTTTCTTCAAGCTTTCACGGAAGGACTCAAAGCGCTAGCTCGGGCCAGGAGAACCTTACCGCGAAGTCTTGCTAATAATCAAAACGGCCTCTTCAGCCGCGAAACGGGTTTCTACCTCACAAGTGATTAACGTTCTAAAAGAAGTTGTATTTTTTCACAGGTCTCTATGCTTTCTTTACGGGCCTGAAGAAGGTAATGTGGTATTATCAGTCATCCCATTCAGTGCCAGTAGGCACACGCCCTGTACGTCGCTTTGCACGGAAGGGGGCAGTTTCTGTTTTTCATCAAAAAAAAATAGCGTAAGAAAAGCAAAATCCCCAGAATGAAATCCCAATGCACTGAGTCGCTAACTGCACTCTGCTTTGTCGTGACGCTCAAAGCTCGTTGTGAGAACTCTTCGTGTGAATCTCAGTCAGGGATTCCCGGATCTTCTATCTATCATAGATGAAATTAGGGCCAGGCTCATAGTTGCGTCAGAAGAGGAGGTTGCAAATAAATATGAAGGATCAGTAGGTAGAGGACTAGGGGGAGGAGGAGCCCTATCGAAGAGCACTTCTACTTAAGCAATTTCTTTAGTAGCGAATAGCAATCATAGGATGCAGTCAGCCATTCCGCCCTTCCTTAACGGTTAGTAAGAGAGAACGAAGGGAAAGAGCATTTTAGGGAGAGCCCAAGGGAAACTACGCTATTCAAAGCAATCAGCCCAAGGAAGGCTAGCTAGTCTAGTCTAATGCTAGGCTAGGTGATTCCTCTCTTTCTTCATTCATTAGTTGCAGCTTCATCAACAAGAAAAAGTCACTCGAAGTAGTCAGCCTATTAGCAGTATAAGAGGAAGCCTAGCGAAATAAGTATGTAAGAAGCTTCCCTTTAACTTAAGGCTTGAGCTTGCCCTTTTCATAACATCAGATTCGGCCTAGAACGCCTAGCGACTATTACTATAAATAAGAAAAGGCTAGGTGTCCATGCCACCAACCAACTCCTGAAAGAAAACAAGAGCTTCTCCGTCCGGCAAACCACTAGAAGTACCCATCGAGTCGAGCAATGATCCAATGAAGCAAGCTGCTCTTTGTCACCCCATTTTCCCCGGGGACCAAGAGCAGGAGCAGCCCATTCAGGCTTGGTCAATGAAAATTTGACTATTTCTAGGCCGGAACCGTAGCCAATGAGTCTGCTCCACTCCTCTTTGTTCTGCACCACTTGGCTATAGCTATTTCCCCACCTAGGATCCCCGCATAATATATATAATAATAAAGTGAAAGATCAGATTGTTACAGAAGACCAGATCGAGGGAAGGTACCGGACAATCAAAGAAAGAAGCCAGCTTAAAAGCACCCTGGTCGAAGCGAAGCGCATGCGATGAGGGAAGAGAGAGACCACCAATGCAAGTGGATCGACTTAAGCATCGATTTCGAAGGCGACAACATGAAGCATGAAAATAGAGCCAGCCACTTTTCTCGTTAATAATGTTACAAGCAACAACGAGAAAATACGCTCTTGGATGCATGCATGCCCCTCCCCACCCACATCGTCCTGATCTTGGCTTGAAGTATCCAAGTTGCGCTAAAACGAAAAAGCGAACTATTGGAATTCTTGGGCTTAGCCTTTGAATTGCCCTGGATCAGTCCTATACTAGGTCACAATCAACCCATAACTTCAAATAAAAGAAAAAGATCGAAGTCGAGAAGCTCATCGCTCATGCTTCCAACCCGTGCTTTCAACCCCGGAAAGACTTCGCTGACACACACAATATCTTCGCCACCCTCCCGACTCGCGATCCCAAATGTGGCTTTCCTCACTTCGGTAAGTTACAAGGATGAATGCAAATAGCAAGGCGCTATGCTGCGTGAAGTGAGACTGGCTGCCCTAAGTTAAGTGCTTCCTTATTCATTAATGATCTTGCTCAGTAGGAGGGCTTTTCCCCTTCTGTGCAGCCTGATTCTATCTCTGGAAATGAGGGTGCCCTCGATTGACATTTATCATCGAATATGGAATCCTCCCATGGATGAGAAGGTTGAGTTACAGACTCCGTTGGCTTTCGCAAGGAAGCATCTCGAAAGTTCCGCAATCTATGGTTGATGCCTCACTCGAACTCTATCCCATTCCCTACTTGACTTTATTCGTCCGAGCGGCCCCTCTAAGATGCGATGCGGGAAGGAAGAAGGATTTCTTTCTACCATTAAATAATTCGCAATAGTTAACCAAGCAGTAGCCAAGAACAAAGAAGCAAGCCAAGATCAATGGAGGGTCGCCCCAGTCAAAGATGGTAAGAAGGAGTAGCATCAATAACATTCATTGTATGTACGCCTCTCAGCGATCCACAGGCATCTGTAGCATGTTGTACCCGAGGGTTATTTGGGCTGTGTCCATTACACCATGGACAATAATCTTAGTCGGAGTCAAATTCCTTACCTTTTCAACCCAAAGCTGAACATATCCGCACAGGTATTCTATTTATTGAGGATCCATTTTCAAAAAATGCCCTCTTTTAAATGGCAGAAATTATGGTTGTGCCTAACTACTAGGTAACAAGATTGGGGCATTCCTTGAGATGGATAATAGTGATGTGATGAGGGGTAGGTGGATATTTAGAGTCTTTCTTGATGTGCGGCAGCCTCTAAAGAGTAGGAGTGGAAAGCAAATCTCAAATATGAGAGAATGCCCAACTTTTTTTTATCTCTGTGGGTGTTTGGGAAAGATCGGACCAATGATCACACTTTATTCTAACTGGAATACTCTTTCTTTTTAAGTCCAAGATAAGAAAGTCTTCCTCCTAAATCAAGACAGCGCCCTCATTAAGAGGAGGAGTCATTTATGGATTCCCCCGTACCCCAGCAAAAAGTCTTTCGTCGAGTGCGCGATCATTAAAAATGTATTGGTTAGCTTTATGGATGGCTCTAAAAAAGCAAAAAGCTGACGATGGAAAAACTTAGGACACCGTAAAATAAAGCCATCGCTAGCAAAGCAAGTCGGTATATGGCTAAAAGAACGCCCGTCAAAAGATCGATTCCAATCCGAGAAGACTGATCCTTGTAACAAAGCCTTGGAGCTAGGAATATAAGACATTTACTATTATAGTTAATTCCAACTGCCCGAAGAATGGAAAGTCTCGCTTACGGATGAATTATTACCCCGGCGAAGAGATCGTAGGCTAAAGATCCACCAGTTTGCAAGAAGCTGTCCGACCTAGAATTCTCGATGCGATGGTCTTATCTGCCTGGAAATAGCCCCCTTCAACCATAAAGAGGATCGACTCTCTTGGATTCAAACTTTACCAAAGCGGGAGCATAAGTCCCCACCTTACCTATAGTTGAATGGGTTTTTCTTCAGTGTACCACCTAGCTATGGCCCAATCTAAACGAGCCTGCACGTTCTACAAGGGAAAGTCGAGCCGAAATTGTACGATTACACTGCCGAGCCAGATAATCCTACAAGAGAACGGGCGCGCCAAATCATGAATGATATTTACCAGAAGCGGGTGAAAGACCGAGACCTTGACCACTATGAATTTGATGAGCCAATAATTTTTGTTAATGAAATCTATTGAGCTAGTGGAATTCTTTTTAGCTTTGCCTGCGGGGTGAAGGAAGGACAATCTTAGTGATTCTAGGGAAGGTGCTGCGACTAAAGGACCTGGCTAGAACTCAGGAAACAGGTGTAGGCATCAAACGAAGAAATAAAAAAGCTAGAAAAGGAATAGCAAAACCTAGTTCACTCGCTGAGTCTCTTTGCATCCATGGCGGAATGGTATCGTATATAAGATCACGGCTGCATTTAGGAGTGATCTTTCCCTCCCTCAAAAACAAGCCGGCAGTGATCCTACTTTTGAAAGAGAGTTTCGACGCGGCGGTGTACACATAGCTCCTATAGCATGTAGCCAATAATGAAGACCGAAAAGAGATATATAGAAAGTGTGCAGCGAGAGATCTTTCTACTTAATAAGTAGGTCCAAGCTTTCATCCCTTGTGGCGAACTAGACTGAAATTTGAGTATATAAAAAAGAGTTCGTCTTTCTTCAAAGAGAAAGAGAAAAAGTAAAGAGGCCCTTAAAGATAGAGGCTTCAGTCATCGTTCGAATCCCGGCAAAACGGGTAGGCGAAATCACGTAAAAAAGAGACTGATTATTTAAAAGTGGTTCAGGTAGCTCAGCAGGACTGAAAATCCTTGTGTCAGTGGTTCGGCCTGACAGAAATTGACAACAAAGGATGAGATTTAGTGTTTATTCATGGGGATGTCATAAGAGAGGTTAGGCAACATGGTATAACCAGCGGCTGCTATGAATTTGTCCACCACTCCGTGGGTGAATTCCTATTCAATTTGCATCTCGAATTCTATGTCTTAAGTCAGCTCTTCCGTCTAGTCTATCAGTTTCATCTAGATTTTATTACATACCAAGAAATTACTTAAGAGATGATAGATGTGTGCGTCAATGAGTGCCCGGTTCACCAGGTTCTACCACTGCAGGGCTCAATCATGCTAGTTAGGCTATATGCTTAACACATGCAATTCGAACTTCTTTTTCCCTTGGCGGTAGTGTTAAGGGATTCGAAAGTCACTCCGTTGGGTTCAATGCCCGCTAGTCCCATGCATCCTTTGTTGGTCAACAACCACATATCGTTTCTTTTCTTAACTTCAATACTCCGGACAGAAAGAGAGTCCGGAGGGAATTCTTATTTGTCAATCAATCATGTCCCTATTCGAATTTTTCATTTTATTATCTAAGCCGGTTAAGGAACCTTTTATATTATTATTATTCCAAATGATAAAAATAAATAAAAAAATGTTAACAAAAACAAACGGCTTAGCCTTAGCCATAAATAAAAGGCAAAAGAGAATAAATTGTCAAATGGAGTTGCCGAGTATCAGGTATTGTTATGGATATTATAGATTGAACTTCTTTTCAGTTATCTTTGGTTCAGTGTCTCTGATTCTTGTCTTTTTCAACAATACGACTCTTTTACGGTTCTTACGTCGGATACCA